TTCTGAGTAGCGGGGTCTGGGGAAAGAATAGGAAAAGTGACTTCGCTATATTTCTGACCAGGAACAGGACCTATCACAAGAATATTTTTTTTATTAGGGCGATAGTTCTGAAAAGACAGATTGCCTATCTTTTCTTTAATCTCGGGCGAAATACGATCGGGGGGGGCTAATTCAAACCCCTCAGGTAAAATAAGAACAGCCCCTACATTCAAAGCTCCCTTTTTTCCATTAGCAAGAACTTGTTTCAGTTGCATATCATAAGGAATTCGAACAACTGCTTCAAATACAGTATCAGGAAGTACCGCTTGTGGAACCTCGATATCCACGGGTTTATTAGCTAAATGGCAATTGGCACATACAATACGGCCAGTCGCTTCTCGTGGATTTTCATAACCCTGCTGTGCAAAAATGGGATATGCATTTGAAATAGGTGCCCTAGCTATTATATATATTATGAGCGATATGGAAATGTATCGAGCAATCTCTTCCTTTATCCAAGAAAAAAGGGTATTTATAGTTTGCATGGTCCAATCATTGGTATCGAAAATTTATACAATAAAATTAGGTAGGTTCCTAGTCTAGTATAGTTCCCTATCTATGATTCTGCTATTTACTAAAAAAATGTTAATGGAATATAGGAGGAATCCCTTGTATGAGTAGAAAGAATAAGTACAATTTTTAATGTTTTGCTTATGTACAAAGTAACAACCATTATAATTTGATCAGTGAATCATTTTTCAGTCATTCATTGAATGATAAATCACTACAAGTGAGGGAGATACACGATTTAAATAACGGAAGATCAAATATTTAAAAATTGTATCTAGAATGACCGGAAAAGTGGAAACAAGGCCGGATATAATTTGATCGTTATGAGCAAATCCAAAATCTTTGTAGATAGAGCCAATCATTAGTTCCCAACCGTGGGGCGAATGGAATCCTATACATAAATCAGTTAATAAAAGAATTGAAAAAGCTTTTGGTGTGTCGCTTAAGTTATATAGGAATTCTTGAACCCAAGAGTTAAGAATAACAAGTTCTTCATTAACTAGAATAGAATAACCACTTAGAATAACGAAACAGATTATATTTGTTGAGAAGTTCAAAATCGTATGGATACAATCTGCATTGTGTATCTTGATCAATTGGATCGTTTCTTTGGAGATTCCGATACCAAGCTTTTCTAGATGTGTTTCCGGGTATTCCTTTATCATTTCGTCCAGGAGGAAGAGTTCCTCTAATTCTATGAATTTTTTTATAATACTCTTTTCTTGAATGATATTCAAGAAAATTTCGGATTGCCTAGTATCCCACCAATTAGTAACCCAAGATTCCAGACTTTTAGTAAATGAGAGAGAGATACACCAGGGCAAAAATACTATAGATGCAAGATATAGAAGGGGAATGAATGCTTTCTTTTTTGCCATTTTTTCGTCTTTGAATTTTAAATGAACTCACCTCATTCGTCGACTCCATATGATATTAACTAATATTCATATTAAGGATAGGTTCTATTACAAGTCATCGAGCCCATGAATCTATTCCCTGCTTTTTTTTTGTGTGTATGATTCAGTGGTTAGTACTTGAATTTAGAAATAATACAGAAATGGAATAAGAAAGAGTCCATTTCAAATTCGCACTTCCAATTCGAATAAAGATATTGTTTTCAACTATATCATTTCATTTGCTAAAATTCGAAGAAAGTGCCCCCTTTCGATAAATAAAGGCACAAAAGCGCCCCTTCAAGTAATGAATATTATTCGGATTTTGAAAGGAAAGACCTCTCTTTCTATCAAAATATCAAATTTTTTTGAAAAAAAAAAGCATTCACTATTTTCAGTTCATTTTTCAAAATACTTCAATCGGTACACGCAAGAAATAAGCCAATTCAGCAGCTTTTTGCTCAATTTCTCGTGGAGTCAAATTCTCATCAGTACGAGTCAAGGGAATAGCCCCATGGCCTCTGATTTCCATATAAAGGACACGACGAGCATAAATACCCTCTTTAACTTCTATTCTGATGGACTGGATGTCTTTCATAAGGAATTGAAGTAAGATGCGACGATTTTTTCCAGGAAATCCCCAACGAAAAATACACACTATTCCTTCTTTTCTATCGAATCGATCATAACCACTACCTACATTCCACGAAATTGTGCACCACAAATAGGAGCTAATAAAGAGACCCGCAATCCCGTAGAAAGACATCACGATCCCCTGTGGAAAAAAAATTATTTGTGGAGACGGAAATAAAGATATAAAATTCCTACCAAGATAACTGGAAATTCCAACAAATAAAAACCCCAATGAACCTAAAAAAAGGATAAAGGCCCAGCAGAAATTACTTGTTTTTCGAGACCCCGCTATAAGTTCTATCCATATATGTTCTGATCGCCAATTCATATTAGATCTAGTTGCATTTTATTGAAATTGAGAGAATAACCCAAATGAATTTGACTTTTTTTGTGTGTTTCCGAAGTAACTCTCATCAACTAGCACTATTCCGATGTGAACTTTTAGGAGTAATTCATCGAATTGCTTAGATCTAAAATAATAACATCCACTTCGTATGATTCCCTATAGATATCTACATATGGATACATTAACTTTACATTTCAGATATTCGCCCCGATCCCGATTTTTTTCAAATAGCTATAATTCATTTACACATATCATGTTTGCGCATGCATAATAGCTTATGCTCGGGGGAAACCACATCACATAACATATTTTATTCTAATAAAAAAATATCTGTGTTATGGTCTAAGTCTAAGTCTTGAAAAAAAATAGATGAGATTTGGCCCCATCATATCTATATCTAAAAAATCTTGTTTTTTTGAACATGAAGAAATAAAGAAGCCATCGCAATTGCCGGAAATACTAGGCCCACTAAAGGCACCAAAATCGAGGGTAAGTTATTGAGAGTTGTCATAAAATGGATACCTGGATTTAATATTTGTACCTGTTATTGTTATATTGTTAGAAAGGTATCGTATAATCATTATAATTCATATATAATTATACTAAGTATAGCTAAACTAAGTGAGTATATGTGAGTACATAATTGAGTATATGTAAGTACATAATATTAATATATATAAATAAAAATAGAAAATAGAATTATAATATATCTAAATTATAAATAAAAATTTATATATATAAATATAAAATTATAAATTTATAAATATAATAAAACAAGGAATGTTGAACTAACTAAATAGAATTTTTCACCTTTCTACATTAATACATTATATATATGTATATGTATGAGAATCTCCTTTTTTTATTATCTTGTTTTTGTCTAAAAATTTAATAAACTTGAATAAAATTAAAGAAAGAGTTTCTTACAAATTCCCGAAAAATTTGTTATAATTCGATCCGAGAATAGGTATTCTTAGTAAAACTAGGGATTCTCAAAAAATATAGAATCTTGCATCTTTCTATACTTTTAAATTTTCTATATGTGAATTATATACACATAAGAAGGGAACGTGAAATTCTCGTTTTATTCGCCTTGCCTAATTTTCATTTCGCGGAAGAAAGAATTCTCTCTTTTTTTGTTTGATAGAGGTTTCCTGATTACTAATCAGGAATATCGGTAAAAAAAAATTATTCGCATAATTCTTTTTACAATTAAATCTTATGTTACCAAATGTTATCAAAGTAAAAAAAAATCCGAAGAATTGATTTTTACTTTGATTTCTATAAACTAAATAACTACTTGTTCTACACACAAAAAAAATAATAATAATTTCTATTTTTTTTTATTAAGCATCTACTTGATTGTTGATTGAATTTTGATTCAGAGGAAAGAAAGCATGGAGCTGAAATAATTCATTCAGAACGCCTTTTAAAAGATTACGCGGTACGATTGGATCGAATAGGCCCTTATGGAATAAATATTCAGCCGCTTGGGAGCCCTCAGGTACTGTTTTATTCAATGTTTGTTCAATTACTCTTTTACCCGCAAATGCAATGTAGGCATTGGGTTCAGCAATAATGATATCCCCCAACATACCAAAACTAGCTGTTACCCCACCAGTAGTAGGAGATGTAAGGATTGATACATAAAATAACTTTTTATTTACTTGATAATCATATAAAGCGGAAGATATTTTAGCCATTTGCATCAAGCTCAAACTTCCTTCTTGCATGCGTGCTCCTCCAGAAGCACACACTAAAATAAGAGGTAAAAATTGATTGGTAGCATATTCGATCAAACGGGTGATTTTCTCGCCAACTACCGATCCCATACTACCCCCCATAAACTGAAAATCCATAATCCCAATTGCTACGGGAATACCATTTAGTCGACCTGTGCCTGTTTGAACAGCCTCAGTTAATCCTGTCTTTCTTTGATAAGAATCAATACGATCTTTGTAAGATTCCTCTTCTAAATTAAATTCAATGGGATCCAGAGAGACCATGTCTTCATCCATTGGAGCCCAAGTATCTGGATCAATCGAAAGCTCGATTCTATCTGAACTACTCATTTTCAAATGATGTCCACAGTGTTCGCAAATATTCATTTTTGATTTCAAAAATTTCTTATAATTTAATCCATAACAATTTTCGCATTGAACCCACAAATGCCTGTATTTTGGAGTCACATCTAGATCATTAGAACTTTCTGTTTCTGTTATAGTTAAATCACTACCATCCGGGCTCGGTTTTATACTTGAACTCTGGTTTTCACTACTATTTCTGCTTTCATCAAAAATGTAACTATAAATGTAACTGTCACTATAATTGTCAATACCACTTAAAATGTAACTATCAATACAAATTTGAGAACGAAAAAAACTGTCAATACAACCATTAATGTGGTTTTTCCAACTATATTTAGTATCATATATGTAAGGATCATAGTGGGGATCGTCACTATTAGATACACTATTCAAATAACTAAAATTCCGATAATTAGAAAAAGAACTTTCTAGTTCACTTAGAAAAGAATGATCATTGTCAATCTCAAAAATTTGATTTTCAATATCAAAATA